ATTGGTTTTGTAATGAAAAGTATAAGGTTTTGTCACCTCTCCAACTATCTCTCTATTAGGTAGGATTTTTGTGGCCCAAGCACTTATTTGTTTAGGCGAAACTGATCCGATTCTGAGTTGTTGATGTTTATACTGATCGATCATAGAAGAAAAATTCTAAATTATTCCGATTAAGCTTCCATCCTATTAATCTGGAAGGTTTTTTCAGATACAAGGAAATTATTCAGTTCCAGAGCCAAAGATCGTAGTTCTCGAACGAGTAGTCGAAAAGATTCTGGAGCATCTTCGGGGTTAAGTATTGTTCCCCCAACGATCATAGTACCAAGTACTTCCTGGCGAGCTTTAATATGATCCGATTTATAAGTAAGCATCTCTTGTAAAATATGAGCAACACCAAATCCTTCTAGAGCCCAAACTTCCATTTCTCCTACTCGCTGTCCTCCTTGCTTAGCTCTTCCTCGAAGAGGTTGTTGAGTAACAAGCGCATAATGTCCACTAGAACGTCCATGGATTTTATCATCAACTTGATGAATTAATTTTAATATATAAGGATTTCCTATTATAACAGGTTGTTCAAAAAGATCCCCTGTTCTTCCATCAAATATTCGACTCTTTCCCGGATACTCGGGTTCAAATATCCACGGCTTCGCTGTTTGTTTACTGGCTTGATATAATTCAGAAAACACTAGTTTTCTCGAAGCCTCTTGTTCATATCTCTCATCAAATGGTGCTATTCGATAATGTCTATCTACCAGAATTCCCGCTAACCCGAGCGAACATTCAAATATCTGTCCTACATTCATTCGTGAAGGTACTCCTAATGGGTTAAAGACCATATCAATGGGTATTCCGTCTTGCAAATAAGGCATATCTTGTCTAGGCAAAATTTTGGAAATGATACCCTTATTTCCATGTCTTCCGGCGACTTTATCGCCAACTTTTATTTCACGTTTCTGTAAAATATATACATGAATTGTTTCTGGATTATAACTAGAGCCCCCCTTTTTCTGGATCCATCTCACATCAATAACTCGACCCCTACCACCTATAGAGAGTTTTAGACAAGTTTCTTTGGATGTAGATACCTGAATTCCAAGTATGGCTCGTAATAATCTATCTTCGGGGGCATACGAAGATTCTTTTGCCATCTGAGGTGTTAATTTACCTACCAAAATATCACCTGTTTCTACCCACGAGCCCAACTTCACAATCCCATTTTTGTCTAAATTGCGGAGTAAATAGGCTTCTAAATGCGGTATTTCACCAGTGACCCTTTCGGGTCCTTGACTTGTCACATAAGTCTGAATTTCATATTTCCGTATGTGAAAAGAAGTATAAATATCTTCATATACAAGACGCTCACTAATGAGTACCGCATCTTCAAAATTGTAACCTTCCCACGGCATATAAGCCACTAATACATTTTTTCCCAAAGCTAGTTCGCCCCCAACTGTAGCAGCACCATCTGCTAAAATTTGTCCCTTTTTAGTGCACTTACCCCGCGGAATCCGGGGTTTTTGGTGCATACAAGTATTTTTGTTGGAACGTTGATACATAACTAATGGAATGCTTTGAGTCTCCCCATTACCTGAAAAAATGATCTTATCAGTATCGGTATAAATAATCTTTCCCTCATGTTCGGCTATAGCGAGAACCCCCGAATCTAGGGCCGCTTGACGTTCCAACCCGGTTCCAACAATGCATTTCTCGGACTGAGAAAGCGGAACTGCTTGACGTTGCATATTAGAACTCATTAAAGCGCGATTTGCATCGTTGTGCTCGATAAAAGGAATTAGGGAAGCTCCAACAGAAAAATATTGGAACGGAAAAATACTTCGAAAACGAACCTGTTCCCATGCAATAGTCAGGAATTCTTGACGGTATCGAGCCGGAACAACCTGTTCTTCCTGAATACCTTGATTCAGCGCCAAAAAATTTTCGGTGGATACCTTATAGTATTCATCCCGGCTTGGGGATAAAAAAAGCATCTGTGCCTTTGTTGATCTCTCAGAAATTTTATAAAAAGGGCTTTCTAGAGACCCCAAAAGACCAATTCTTGCATGAATGGCTAAGGATCCAATGAGTCCAACATTAATTCCTTCGGACGTGTCAATTGGGCAAATACGCCCGTAGTGACTAGGATGGATATCTCGTATCCGAAAACTAGCCGTACGCCCTGTCACTCCTCCAGGGCCCAAATAACTCAATTTTCGACCATGAACTATTTGTGTCAATGGATTAGTTCGATCCAAAACTTGGGATAATGGGTGTAAACCAAAAAAAGATTCATAAGTCGTTGTTAATGGAGTTGTAGTTACCAAATTCTGAGGAGTAGGTATTAATTTATGCCGAATTACTCCACATATAGTTCCTCGAACCACATTTTCTAAACGAACCAGAGCCAATCCGAATTGATCTTGTAAGAGATCTGATACAGAGCGAATACGTTTATTTTTCAAATGATTCATATCATCAAGTGTACCCATTCCAAATTTCATTCCAATCAAATGATCCGTGGCTGCCAATATATCACGCGGTAACAAAAACGTATTGTTTTGGGTTATATCAAGATTAAGTCGACGGTTCATATTTCGTCGACCAATCCTTCCTAATTCGCATTTTTGTTGAAAAAATTTTTTTTGTAATTCTTTACATAAAGATTCCGAAAATACCGGGTCTCCTCCTACACAAGCAAATTGTTGATAAAACTCCAAAATGGCATTTTCCTTTAACCCAAAATTTTTTTTTTCTTTATCATTCAAGAAAGACAAAAAAATTTCTGGGTAGCAAACATTATCCAGAATTTCTTTTAGATTCGAACCCATAGCTGATAATAGAACTAGAATAGATATTTTCTGTTTCCTACTCACACGAGCCCATAGCCTTGCTTTTCTATCAATCTCTAATTCTGATCTTCCTCCCCAATCTGATATTATGGTGCCAGTATAGACCGAAATTCCGTTATGGCCCAATTCTGCCCGGTAATAAATACCGGGGCTTTGCAATATTTGATTGATGACAATTCTGTATATTCCATTTACTATAAAAGTTCCCAGGGAATTCATGAGAGGAATGCTTCCAATTAAAATTGTTTGTTCTTGCATATCCCGGCTAGTTTTCCAAATTAATCCTGCGGATACATATAACTCGGAAGAATATGTAAGTGATTTATACACAGCAGCCTTTTCTTTTATCACGGGTTCTACCAATTGATATGTTTCCACAAATAATTGAAATTCAATTTCTTGATCTGTATCCTCCATTGTTGGAAACTTATAAAGTTCTTCCGGTAAGCCCTGATCCATGAACCGACAAAATCCTTCAAATTGTATCTGATTAAACCCAGGTATTGTAGACATCAGCTCATTTCCCTCTCGTAACATTTGAATCCAATTCCTCATTTGTTTAAAAATCCCAGTTTTGGATCATTCTTTATTGAATCATATCAATCGATCTAGCTCGGATGGAATCTATATTCTGTTTACTAAATCGCATAAAATTTTACACTAAAATTACATATATCATGTATGAAATACGTATGAACGGAGGAATACAGAAAAATTGCTATTTAAATGCGTGCCGCGATATCTAATCTATATTTCGTATATAAGATACGCAATTGTCTGTGTAATTTCTGTTATGGTTCCGGGGTTTACATATATGTATAATTGTTGTTATAATTGAAACTGATAAAAAGAAAATCGAAATAAATATTTTTTTTTTGACAAAGACGCAAAAATAATGATTATTTATCATTTGAATTTTCTTATGTCATTAGGGAAACATGATTTGAAGTCAAAATCTAAGACTCGTTCATTAATTCCAAATATAGTTAATGGATCCAATTTCTTATGAGTTTTTACTTTTGGGACTGAAAGCCTATATTTTTTGTATGGATCGAATTTTAAAAAAGTAAAAGCTTTTTGTTAGTAGGAAGGGAATTAAGGAAATGGGATATAAAAGGATTAAAAACGCAAGTACAAGAAAAGTTCAAAAATGCATCCCCAAAAGGTAAGATTTGTATTTTTTTGGCGGCATGGCCGAGTGGTAAGGCGGAGGACTGCAAATCCTTTATTCCCCAGTTCAAATCCGGGTGTCGCCTGATTCTAAAAAAAAAATGGAAATATCCTAATCTCTTAGAGTCTCTTAATACGTACTTGATTCTAAGCATCTAGTGGGGGGTAAATCTTTGGATCGAAAATGCAATAACAATTTTTTGACTCTGTGCCATTGATTTCACTATTGATTTCACTATTATTAGTAATAAATAATGGAAAAATTCCTTCATATTCATAGAAATAGGGGACATAATTTACATGGATATTGTAAGTCTCGCTTGGGCTGCTTTAATGGTAGTCTTTACATTTTCTCTTTCACTTGTAGTATGGGGAAGAAGTGGACTCTAGAAAAACGACTTACCTTAGCTAATTAATAAATTGATCACTCCATAAAGTTTTTTAAAAGATATTAATGTCAATCAAACAGATATTTCAAAAATTACCATGTTAGGCTTTTTTTTTTAGAAATTTTAAATAATAGGAAATTGATTTCAAATAAATTTTTACTCAATTTCGACGAACAGGTTCTGATCCAAATTTAGGGCGGACGGGGAACAACGGGCCTTTTCCTTATGTTTTCTCCTCATAAAAAACGGCTAAGATAAATATTTAGTAGAAGAATCAGATACATACTTTGTAGTTGTTCAACAAAAATAGACACATAATAAGATCTTGGTTCCGACGAGTTGCAGATTGGATACTTAGTGCTTGTTTTCTCATTTTATAAAATTTCTGCTTTATCGACCCATTTCATATCCTGGTTTAAGTGTTAAATTAAAATAATGTGCGATACTTTATTTTCGAAATTCGATGAAGTTTGCATACCATAAGAAATATAATAGGTTTGATCATATATCAACCAGTCAATTAATTTTTTCTTGGGTGGAGGATGCTAAAAAAAGGATTAAATTTATATTGATACATACCTTTCTTTGTTTCTTTTATTCTTTCGGTGGATACTCCGATTTTTTTGGAATAATTCGAAAACTAATAATTTGAACTGTAAAATAAAAGTAAGAGTCGCCTTTAGATTATTTTGGATGGATCAAAATCAATCCAATAGAAGCAGCAAAAAAATAGAATTAGGATCAATATCTACATAAAATATCTGGGGATACATATTAGAGATTAGCCAATCTTTAATTATAAGTCTGTATCTTTAGTCTATTCCAACTTTATACACGACAAAAAAAAAAATCTAATAATAAATAGTTATAGTATGGTAGAAAGAAATATATATTTCTTTCTACTATACTATTATCAAATCTAATCAAATACTTATGATTCTAGCCTGCTCATTTTTCAGTTAACAAAATAAATCAGTTAACAAAATAAATTTGAATGCGTTTTTTCTATTTTACAATCGTTGATAAAGAACAAAGAAGTCAAGTTTAAGTCAAACTAATCATTTTGGCTGACCGTTTTTACATAAATGATAAGTAGAAAAGCAGTAGGAACTAGAATGAAGAGCGCAGTAGCAATAAATGCAAGAATATTGACTTCCATAATTTCATCGTTTTTTTAGTTCGCAATAACTCGGGATTTGATCCCATAGAGATGATAAAAAAGTCACCTGTAAATTCAATAGAATGAAGTCCATTTTGATGATATTGAATCGGATTAATATCATGAATAACAATATCTGAACTATCATATTAATTCGCCGTCGCAAATTGAATAGTATAACAAATAGGTGAATCTTTTATCCATACTGAATAACAAAATATATTATAAAATTCGTGATTTAATCAATTTTTGACGATAAACGACAGTTTTCTTTGTATAATCAATCATCTAACGAAGTCTCATCTGACCACTTTTCTTTTTATTTTACATTTCTTTCCATTGGTTACAAAAAAAAATATTCTTCATTACAAGGGGTCTAAAAAAAAGATAGTATCCTTCTTTGATCTTTCTTATTGGATCCGTCGGGACTGACGGGGCTCGAACCCGCAGCTTCCGCCTTGACAGGGCGGTGCTCTAACCAATTGAACTACAATCCCAAGGAACTAAGGTATACAATATCTTTTTTTTATCATTTGATTCAAAATATTTTTAGTTCTCATTTTTTAGTTGTAACAGAGAAGGGAGTTATAAGTGATATATTGATCTCTGCAAGAATATGTACTTGAGCGCGAACAACGCGAATTACTAGTAAATAAAAAAAAGGGTCAAAAATCTTTAACTAAAACGAAAAAAAAACAGGTTTTCTTTTATCACTATAGATAGTATGAAAAAATTTTTAATTTTCCGCAAAAAAGAAATTTAATAGAGCAAGAAAATAAATGAAAAACATATTGGAGAGGACAAATATCTTCATCTCATAGTAGGTGAGAGAGTTTTTGGGCCGAGCTGGATTTGAACCAGCGTAGACATATTGCCAACGAATTTACAGTCCGTCCCCATTAACCGCTCGGGCATCGACCCAGGAAGAATCTATTCAAATTTAGATTTTTTGATTAGACTTATTGATCATCCATGAGCAATTTCTTTTTGTAGTACCCTACCCCCAGGGGAAGTCGAATCCCCGCTGCCTCCTTGAAAGAGAGATGTCCTGAACCGCTAGACGATGGGGGCATACGTACCCAACTGCCATCATACTATGTTCATAGTATGAGCAGTTTTTTGAAATTGTCAATATAATCTTAAAGATTTTATATATTAATATAATAAATCTAAAAATAATTAGATTCGATTCAAGGGATCTTTCCGTCTTAACATGATTACATCAAATTTTTTGAATAATTCATTCGATATTCAACCTATAAACGATAAAAAAATCCGCTCGCATTTTTTATTCATTTCGAATTTTCTTATTATTATATATAATATATAAGATAAGATCAAGATTAACTTTAAACCATAAAATAAACATCAATTTTATATAAATAAAAAAAAGGCCCTTTTAACTCAGTGGTAGAGTAACGCCATGGTAAGGCGTAAGTCATCGGTTCAAATCCGATAAGGGGCTTTTGCGGTTAAAAAAAATTACATCATATTTAAACGGGGAATAGAGTGCTTGTTGATATATATTAAATTAATATATTTTAAAGTTGAACTAATCTTCATTATAATGACTAAAGAATAAAAATCGTATACTCTTGAATGAGCCAATAGTTTGATTTTCAATTATTTCATTTCAATCAAACAAATTGTTTGGAATAAAAAAATGAGAAATCAACAAATGCAAAAATAAGTGGACCTGACTTATTGAATCATGACTATATCCGCTATTCTGATATTAAAATATGATCGAGATTAAAATGGAACAATTTTTTCTTTAAACTCTGCATGAATTTGTCGATATTTCCGACTAAATCTTTGTGTTCCTAGCTATTCTCTTACTCATAAAGAGGATAAACCTTTTATTACATTAAAAATCAAAGAAAAAAAGCCATTTTCAATATCTTTCTTTTCTTTGATTCCAAAATGGAAGGTCTTA